TCCTAATTCCTTCCATTCTACCAAAGAATTATCTGTAATAATTCGCAAATCCGAATCGGCTAATTGTTCTCTAATAGCACCTGCCCCCGTAGAGATTTCTCGATTTCTAAATTTATCGAAACCTTGAGTAGTAAAAAAAAGTGGGATGCTGTATTTCCAGGATTGGATTTCATATTCGAATGAACCTCGTAATCGTAAGAAAGTAGGTTTTTTAGCTATGGACCTAGCAAAAGAAAAATTGAGATAGGTTCCTATAGGATTGGATTCCCCCCCCCCTCACAATCGGACGTGAAGGTTTCCTCTCATCCGGCTCGAGTAGTTACACCAAATAAAGAAAGGGGTTCTTCTTCTTTTTAAACTTTGTTCGAGAAAATCCTACAAAAAGCTACTCTTTACTCAAGTTCCCAGTAAGGACCAGCCTTTCATTGATTCATTCTTATCTTATTTTTTTTATTTTCACTCTAACTTTTTTACTTTAATTTTATATTTATTTATGTTTACGAAAAAATGAAATGGGAAATTATTGAGTAGTCTACTTCCCCTCAAATGATGAATTCACTGAAATGAAAAGAATATTTTTTGACTCTTAAAGGATTTATTTGTCTATATATTATATTGTTCCATTCGATCTTTTTTAGGTCCCTACTCACCTCGATGGTTATGACATGATGCCCCTTGAAGCATATATGCGATAGATAGGCTCCTGTAACCATGCTATATTCACTTGCCTGAACAGAATTTCTCTCTAAAAGAAATGGAATGTATAATTCCACCAAAGAAATTCCACAAAACAAAAAAGTCTTTTTTCACGAGGTATAACTAGCTATTCCTATATTATCTGTTTCGTAATCGACCATGGATCAATTACCCTTTACTTACATTTTTAAGTCTTGAATGCACCCATAATTCTGAGCTTCATGTTCCTCCTCCCAAGATACACGTCAGAGCCGGGGGCATCCCAATCAGATTGAATGGGATAACAGTTTCTCAATCCGAATCTGTCAAATTAAAATTTAGATCAAATCACACATCGCAATATACTAGGCCCTCTAATTCCCTAAGGGGCTTATCTAAAAGATTCGCAATATAACTAGGAAAGCATTTCAAATACCACACATGAGTCACTGGACATGCGAGTTTGATGTATCCCATTTTGTACCTGCGTATCTGAGAATCAACAAATTCTACCCCACATTCTTCACAAGATTTCGAGTCTTCTTTTTCAACCCCAATAGCTCGGTAATTTACACAAGCACAAATACCACTTTTTATGGGTCCAGAAATTCTTTCACAAAACAATCCATCTTTCTCCGGTTTATTGGTTTTATAATGAAAAGTATAGGGTTTTTTCACCTCTCCAACTATCTCTCCATTGGGTAGAATTTTATTTGCCCAAGCCCTGATTTGTTGAGGGGAAACTGGTCCAATTCGAAGTTGTTGATGTTTATACTGGTCGATCATAGAATCGAAATTCTGATTCATTGAGATTAAGCTTCCTTCCTATTAATCTGAAAGTTCTTTTCAGATACAAGGAAATGATTCAGTTCTAGGGCCAAAGATCGTAGTTCTCGAACGAGCACTCGAAAAGATTCTGGAGCACCCTCTGGGTTAGGTACTGTTCCTCCAATAATCGTAGCACCAAGTACTTCTTGACGAGCTCTAATATGATCAGATTTATAAGTAAGCATTTCTTGTAAGATATGAGCAACACCAAATCCCTCTAGAGCCCAAACTTCCATTTCTCCTACTCGCTGCCCCCCTTGTTTGGCCCTACCTCTAAGGGGTTGTTGTGTAACAAGTGCGTAATGCCCACTGGAACGTCCATGGATTTTATCATCAACTTGATGAATTAATTTTAGGATATAGGACTTTCCCATTAGAACAGGTTGTTCAAAAGGATCTCCTGTTCTTCCATCAAATATTCTGCTTTTTCCCGGATATTCGGGTTCAAATACCCATGGATTTTTTGTTTGCTTACTGGCTTCATATAATTCAGAAAAAACAAGTTTTCTTGAGGCCTCTTGCTCATATCTCTCATCAAAGGGTGCTATTCTATAATGTCTCTTTAACAGATCCCCCGCTAACCCGAGTGAACATTCAAATATCTGTCCCACATTCATTCGTGAGGGGACTCCCAATGGGTTGAATACCATATCAACGGGCGTTCCATCTTGCAAATAGGGCATATCTTGTCTAGACAAAATTTTCGAAATTATACCTTTATTCCCATGCCTTCCAGCTATTTTATCCCCCACTTTGATTTCACGTTTATGTGAAATATATACACGAATCCTTTCTTGATTATAATTGGAACCCCCCTTTCTACGGATCCATCTCACATCAATAACTCGGCCCCTTCCACCTATAGGTAGTCTTAGCGAAGTTTCTTTTGAAGTGGATACCTGAATGCCAAGTATAGCTCGTAATAATCTATCCTCTGGGGCATATGATGATTCATTCGCTGTCTGAGGTGTTAATTTACCTACTAAGATATCACCTGTTTCTATCCAAGATCCCAGCATAACAATTCCATTTCTGTCTAAATTTCGGAGTAAATGAGCCTCTAAATGCGGAATCTCCTTAGTTATTCTTTCAGGACCTTGGCTTGTTACATGAGTCTGAATTTCATATTTCCGGATGTGAAAAGAAGTATAAATATCTTCATAAATCAGACGTTCACTAATTAGTACTGCGTCTTCAAAATTGTAACCTTCCCATGGCATATAAGCTACTAATACATTTTTTCCTAAAGCGAGTTCCCCACCAGCTGTGGCCGCACCACCCGCTAGAATTTGTCCCTTTTTAATATATTTACCCCGCCGAACCTGAGTTTTTTGATGCATAAAAGTATTCTTGTTGGAACGTTGATACATAACTAATGGAATGCTTAGAGTATCCCCATTACTTGAGAAAACGATCTTGTGAGTATCAGTATAAATGATTTTTCCCTTGTGTTCGGCTATAGCTGAAATACCCGAATCTAGAGCCGTTTGGCCTTCCAACCCAGTTCCAACAATGCACTTTTCGGAACGAGAAAGGGGAACTGCTTGGCGCTGCATATTAGAACTCATTAAAGCTCGATTCGCATCATTATGCTCGATAAAAGGAATGAGGGAAGCTCCAATAGAAAAATATTGGAAAGGAAAAATGCTTCTAAGATGAATCTCTTCCCATGCAATAGTCAGGAATTCTTGACGATATCGAGCCGGAACAACCTGTTGTTCTTGAATACCCCGATTCAAGGCCAAAGAATTTCCTGCTGCTACCATATAATATTCATCTCTATTTGGTGATAAATAAACCATCTGTGCCTCTTTTGATCTCTCAGATAATTCATAAAAAGGACTCTCTATAGATCCCCAATAACCAACCTTAACATGAGTAGCTAATGATCCAATAAGTCCAACATTGATTCCTTCGGACGTGTCAATTGGGCAAATACGTCCATAGTGACTCGGGTGAATATCTCGTATCCGAAAACTAGCAGTTCGCCCCGTCAATCCCCCAGGACCCAAATAACTCCATTTTCGCCCATGAACAATTTGTGTCAACGGATTAGTTCGATCCAAAACTTGAGATAAAGGGTGTAGGCCAAAAAACGATTCATAAGTAGTTGTTAATGAAGTTGAAGTTACCAAATTTTGAGGAGTCGGTATCAATTTATGCCTGATTGCTCCACATATAGTTCCTCGAACCGCATTTTCTAAACGAACAAGAGCCAATCCGAATTGATCCTGTAATAGATCTGCGACAGAACGAATACGTTTATTTTTCAAGTGATTCATATCGTCAAGTATACCCATTCCAAATTTCATTTCAATCAAATGATCCACAGCAGCCAATAGATCTTGTGGTAACAAAAATGTATTGTTTTGGGGTATATCAAGATTCAGTCTCCGGTTTATATTTCGTCGACCAATCTTTCCTAATTCACATCTTTGGTAAAAAAATTTCTTTTGTAATTCCTTGCATAAGGACTCAGAAAATACCGGATCTCCCCCTACCCCTACACAAGCAAATTGTTGATAAAACTCCAGAATAGCATTTTCTTTTGACCCAATCTTTTTTTTCTCTTTTTCATTCGGGAAAGACAAGAAAATCTCAGGGTAACAAACATTATCTAGAATTTCTCTTATATTCGAACCCATAGCTGATGATAGAACTAGAATAGATATTTTTTGTTTTCTACTTACACGGGCCCATATCCTTGCTTTTCTGTCAATTTCTAATTCTGACCTTCCCCCCCAATCCGATATTATAGTACTGGTATAGACAGAAATTCCGTTATGTTCCAATTCTGAACGGTAGTAAATACCAGGACTTTGCAATATTTGGTTGATCACAATTCGGTATATTCCATTTACTATAGAGGTTCCAAAAGAATTCATTATAGGGATGTTCCCAATAAAAACTGTTTGTTCTTGCATATTTCTATCGGTTTTCCAAATTAAGACCGCGGGTACATATAATTCAGAAGAATATGTGAGTGATTCATATACAGCATCTCTTTCTTTTATCAAGGGCTCTACCAATTGATATGTTTCCACAAATAAATTAAATTCAATTTCTTGATCTCTATCTTCAATTTTTGGAAACTTATGAAATTCTTCCGCCAAGCCCTGATTAATGAACCTAAAAAATCCCTCAAATTGTATCTGACTAAATCCAGGTATTGTGGACATTCCTTCATTTCCATTCTGGAGCATCTTAATCTGAAGTTTCCTCTTTATTGAAAAAATCCCATTATTGGCTTAGCTCACTATTCATCGAACCATACCGATCGATCTAGCAATGATGGAATGGGTATTCTGTTTACTGAATCACATAAAATTTTAGCCAACTCTATCCATATATATCATACGTATGAACGGAAGCAAGACAGAGAAATGGAGGGCATTTTTTACGCAAGTTCGAATTTGAGCCAGGTACAAATAGAAAGAAATTAAAATTGATAAAGCATTCCTGGGAAAAAATTCTGTCACTTAGGTTGACGGAGTCTTTTATCGGTATCGGATAAGAAAATTGATCCAATTTCTACCCAATTCTTTTATTATGATATTATGATCAGGGTACAAAAAATAAAAAAGAAATGAATTTGGGAATCAATCTGCTCTCTATGAATGAGATAAAAACAGAAGAATCAGGAATAGCATAGAGTTTAACTATTTTTAGCACAAACGCTCAAAAAGTAATTCGCAAATCTTTTTTGGTAGTAGAATTTATAAAATACAATTGAATTGCGTACGTAATACTCATAGGAGTAATCTTTAGGAAGTACATACCGGCACATGCCGATATAGCTATCCATATATCGCATCTTTTCTCATAATTGAACTTGGTGCAACATAGGTCAAGTCGCACTCGATCAAAAATCATAATGTCTATTTTTTATTCATTCGGTATCCACGTATAAAAATTCCAGCTCTGTAGTTTACACTGTTCTGGGGTTTACATATACACATATATACACATATAATATTATAATTAATTATAATTAATATTAAAATATTAATATTTAGAATATAATATTAGAATATTATAATTGATTATAATTGTAATTGATAATAATTAGTCGTAAATCAATTGGATTTTTCATCCATTAAGGGAATACAAATGGAATTTGGCGACATGGCCAAGTGGTAAGGCGGGGGACTGCAAATCCTTTATCCCCAGTTCAAATCTGGGTGTCGCCTGATCAACAAAAAAAGACTTGGAAGTTTTTAATCCTGCTGATCGAACTTGACAAATTCTTGCCCCGCAAAAGCATAGGCAAGGGACTAGATCTGTCGATACTTGATTTTGAGAACCCGTAGGTCCTATAAAAGACTGTCATCTTTTTTATCAAAATTGATAAAAATCTGGTTTCTGAGTGTGGCTCAAACAGATACCAATAAGTCTGAAGCAATCCAATCTTATTAATGCATTGGTTTGGGCTATTCTGAATTGAACCAAATAAAAGAAATAATGATAATTCATTCTATTCTGGGCATCAGAACTATGAAAATAAGAAGTCGTAAATCTTGGTATCCAAGGATTCCTAAGGTTAAAGATGTGGAAAGAACTGAGCGAGGATACTTTGTATCCAAACTCAGGATAGGCTCTGAGTGCTCAGAAATGAAATAAAAATGGTTATTCTTCTTTTCTTATTTTTTTTTTTTTCTTCTATTTCATTATCTATCTTATACACTTATATATCTTATATATATTTATATATATAATAATATATAAAATTATATATAATAATATATAAAATATAATATAAATATAATAATAATATAATAATATATATTATATATTATATATTTATATATATAAATATATATATAAAATAAAAAATAATAAAATATATAAATAATATAAATATTTAATATTTTATTTAATTTTATATTTTTTTTATATATTTTTATATTTTATTTTATTATTTCTTATTATTTCCAATTCTTTCAATTTCAATAGAATCTATTGACTAAGAAATAAAGGACCTTTTTACGAGTGGATTCGTAAAATTGTTTCATCACTAGCCGTAATTAAGAATCCTATTTTGACTCTGCACCATTGATTCCACTATAATTATGAATTAATAATGGAATAAATACTTCATTTCATAGAGATAAGGGACATCATTCACATGGATATAGTAAGTCTCGCTTGGGCTGCTTTAATGGTAGTGTTTACATTTTCTCTTTCACTTGTAGTATGGGGAAGGAGTGGGCTTTAGAGATAGGAATATTAATATTACTAATTTAGTACTTTACTGAATAATATAATTCTATCAATTGTGATCGTTTTGCCAAAGCTGAAAAAAAAAAAATACCTTGACTTAGTTTAGTTTATCTATATTCGTTTAATTCTAAATATTAGTAAATATTAGAATTAGATAATTATATATTTTTTATATTATTATTTTATTATTATTTATTATATTATCTAATAATTATCTAACTAATAATTTAATATTTAATATATATTAGATATGTATAATTGATATGTATAATTATGGTATATATATGATGGTATTATAATATATGCACACACTATTCTTCTTACATTAATTCTTTAGATGGCCTTCCGGATACATATACATAAGCATAAAAAGAGATATAAAAAATCAGGAATTCAATCAGTTGGTCTTGCAATTATTTTTGATGGATCGAAATGCATACAAGTGGATGTGGAGAAAAAATATAGAATTTAGAGTGCTATTTAATTTTGATGTATGTCTAATATATATTACTAATAAATAATTACTTAATTACTTAATTACTATTAGATTATTAGTAGATTATTAGATATATATTATTATATACTTTATATACTATGTAGATTATTAGAATTAGATATTAGATATATATTATATATTAGATATATATATTATTAATTATATTATTATATATTATTTATATTATTAATTATATTATTATATATTATTAATTATTATTTATATTATATATTATATTAATATATTAATATTATATTATAAATTATATTATATTTTTATTA